AAGATAAACCATTATACGGGTATTTCAATACTGAATATAACAACCAAAAGTTTTCTAAACTGAGAGAATAGGCTAAATCAAGAGAATAGGATTTGAACCTATGACTTCTCGCTCCCAAAGCGAACACGCTACCACTGCGTCACCTCTCGAGTCGCATAAAACCCAAAGTAAATGCCTAAACTTATTTTAACTGTTAAAGAGGGGTTGTTTAAAATAAAAATTAACGATCTACTTCACCAAAAACAATATCTTGAGTTCCAATTATAGTTACAACATCAGCTAACATATGAGAATTAGCCATAAAGTTGAGAGCTTGTAGGTGGGAAAACCCTGGAGCCTTAATTTTACAACGGTATGGTCTATTGCTACCATCAGAAACTAAATATACACCGAACTCCCCTTTAGGGGCTTCGGTAGCAATATAGGTTTCACCTGAAGGTACAGTAACCCCTTCGGTATACAATTTAAAATGGTGAATTAAAGCTTCCATACTTTGCTTAACATCAGCACGGGACGGTGGGGTAATTTTAGAATCGTCAACTTTAACACTTCCTTTAGGCATTTTATTCAAGCACTGATATATTATGCTAAGAGATTGTCTCATTTCCTCAACTCGTACGAGATAACGGTCATAACAATCCCCTGTTTTACCAACGACCCCTTGAAAAGACAACTCTGAGTAGGCATCATACGGCTCGTTTTTACGTAAATCCCAACGAATGCCAGACCCACGTAACATAACCCCAGAAAAACCCCAATCTATAGCCTCTTGTGCATTTACCACCCCTATATCAACTAATCTTTCTTGCCATATACGATTATTAGTTAACATTTCTTCAATTTCGTCTAAGCGTTGCCCAAATTGAGCAGCAAAAGAAAAAATATCATCTATTAAACCAATAGTTATATCTTGACTAACACCTCCAGGTCGAAAATAACTAGCGTGCATACGCGCACCACTAACTCTTTCATAAAATTCCATTAACTTTTCTCTTTCTTCGAATGCCCATAAAAAAGGTGTCATAGCCCCCACGTCCATTGCATGACAACCCACAGCTAAAAGGTGATTTAAAATTCGAGTTATCTCTGCAAAAAGAACTCTTATATATTGCGCTCGCTTAGGTACTGAAATCTGCAATAAATTTTCAACAGCTAAAGCATAGGTATGTTCTTGGCACATCATTGAAACGTAATCCAAGCGATCAAAATAAGGCAGGGCTTGAAAATAAGTTTTAGCCTCTATTAATTTTTCAGTACCTCTATGCAATAACCCTATGTGGGGATCAGCTCTTTGAACAACCTCCCCATTCAGCTCCAGAATAAGACGTAAAACCCCATGAGCCGCTGGGTGTTGGGGTCCAAAATTTATTGTAAAATGCTTCAGTTTTTTGTTAAATTCTTTTTTTTTTAATGACATAATAAAATAGGTTATGGGTTTTTCTGTATTTCTAAACTACACGAACCAAAATATAAACCATTACCGTCTCGACTATACTAAAAAGTCTTTAAGATTAGCGCCAGAAGGATTTGAACCTACGACCTTCAGGGCATGAGCCTGATGAGCTAACCTTACTGCTCTATAGCGCAACCCTGTTAAAAATAAAAATGATTACTGTTTTGAGCCATGGTTCCCACAAAAGTAGTATGTGTGGCTATCTAAATAAGGACACTCGAGTTCGGTAAGAGTTCGGGTATAGATTTAGATATAGGGGCTAGCCCCTAAATTATATATTCCAGCCGCAGGTTCCCCTACGACTACCTTGTTACGACTTCATCCCGGTTGCTTACCTGTCCTTTAAAGGGAATTTCCAAACTTACTTAACCTAGGTGAATATATTCACCAAATAAGGATATGCTTGAAAGGTTTACTCCAAAATCTTCTGGCCAAGTCAACTTCCAGGACGTGACGGGCGGTGTGTGCAAGGCCCAGTGACGTATTCACCGCGACATCCTGATCCGCGATTACTAGTGATTCCAGCTTCATGGGGGCGAGTTGCAGCCCCCAATCCGAACTAAGAAAAGGTTTAAAGATTGGCTCTAGATTACTCCCTCGCAACTTGTTGTCCTTTCCATTGTAGCACGTGTGTAGCCCAGTTCATAAGGGCCATGAAGACTTGACCTCATCCCTACCTTCCTCCCGCTTAGCGCTGGCAGTGTCTATTCAGTTTATTTATTGGTAAAGACCATTTCAAAACACAAAAGAGATAAGGGTTGCGCTCAGTTACAGGAATTAACCGTACATCTCACGACACGAGCTGACGACAGCCATGCAACACCTGAAAGTCCCAAAATTCTTAACGTCTCCGAAAGAACGACAGACTTACTAGAACTGGTAAGGTTACGCGCGTATTATCGCATTAAACCACATGCTCCACCACTTGTTTGAACCCCCGCCAATTCCGTTGATTTTTAAGCTTGCGCTCGTACTCCTCAGGCGGAGTGCTTAATGCCTTAGCTATGTCTTCTAGATTTCTAAAAGCTAGCACTCATCGTTGACAGCGTAGACTACCAGGGTCTCAAATCCTGTTCGCTACCTACGCCTTCGCCCCTCAGCGTCAGTACTGAACAAGAAAATCGCTTTCGCACATGATGTTCTCTTCCACTTATCTGGATTCTAACCCTAATTGAAAAATTCCATCTTCCTCTGTCAGACTCAAGTTTTCCTGTTTTAAATGCCTACCTATAGTTAAGCTACAGTTTTTGACAAATAACATATCAAAAAACCACCTACGGGCCCTTTACGCCCAGTTATGACGAATAAGGCTTGCCCCCTCCGTATTACCGCGACTGCTGGCACGAAGTTAGTCGGGACTTATTCTTAATTTACTGTCATTATCCTCAATTAAAAAAGAAGTTTACAACCTAAGCCTTCAATCCCTCACCAAGCCTTGCTGGATCAAGCTTTCGCTCATTGTCCAATATTCCTTACTGCTGCCTTCAAATGAAACCTGGGCCTTGTCTCAGTCCCAGTGTGATTGATCGTCCTATCAGACCAACTAAGCATCATTGGCTTGGTGAGCATTACCCCACCAACTACCTAATACTGAACCTAATCATCTTCAACCGGCGGACCTTTATATATTTATCCGGTATTCTCCTGTTGCCTTCTCCCCTGGGGGATAGGATTATTCCGAAGTTGAAGCCAGATATTAGCCTATTACTCACCCGTACGCTATGGTTTTAACCATTCAACTCGCATGTATTCAAGCAGACTTATAGCCTTCACTCTGAGCCAGGATCAAACTCATTTTTGTTAATACCACATTTACGTTTTATTACGTTATAGTGGAGTTTTATTGTAATTATCTTCAATACAATACTTATTTATCGTATTAAACCATAAAATATCTTAAGGCATCCTTTTTCTCTAATACTGTAGGTAGTGTTTTTACAACCCCCTAACTTTATGTGCACTCTACGCATTAGTTATATTGTTAAATAACTAAAAAATATAAAATATTTATTACAAAGATTTCATAAATTTACCAACGAACAAAGATATTTCAGTCTGTTCTTTAGCCCGTTTTCCTGTCCATGCTGGGTGGTTATTAAGATCTAAACTTTTACAATTCAACTCTTTTTGGGAAAAATGGCTAGGTAACTCTAAAAAATTAAAACTACCATCTGACAATAAACTCCCAAATGTTTTTGCTTTTGTTATTGATTTCATTTAATTTAGGATAAGGTGGGATTTGAACCCACGGTAGCTTTAACTACGTCAGTTTTCAAAACTGGTGCCATAAACCACTCGACCACTTATCCAATGCTACCTTTAAATAGTTTTTGTATACGATCAATACAATAAATAAGTAGGGTCTAAGTAACTGTTAAAACCTAAACCTAATTATAGGTAGTAAAATTCTTTTCCTGCAAAACAACCTTAAATTTAACCCCGTTTAAATATTTTAGAATATCTATAAAAGCTAGTATCGTTGCTGGACTCTGAGACGTAATAATAAAATAGCGTCGATACTCCCGTCTTTCAAACTGATCTTTAGCAGCTTTATTACCTAAAGGAGAACGAAGCAAAGTAAAGCGCTTTATTTTTCTAGACAAACCTGTAGAAGAAATTGATAAGGGTAACAAAAGTGCCAAAGAATTTAAACTTTTAAAGTCAGTCGATACAGACCAAACTTTACATATATATATAATGCTTTTTTTATACTGTGCCATATATTTAACTACATGCTTAATAAATAACCCTAAAATAATTCTACAGTGTAAAATATACCTCGAAAAAGACGGGACTTGAACCCGCGACCACTGGTATGACAAACCAGCACTCTACCACCTGAGTTACTTTTTCTTTTTGGAGGTGGTAGGATTCGAACCCACGCTACATTAAAAATGTAGATTGATTTAGCAAACCAAGGCTTTCAACCACTCAGCAACACCTCCAAAAGCTACCTTGCCAGGGGTTTAATATTAAGTTACTTATTGCTATTATTAACTCCACACTAGAAGTTTGAGTTTATATAACTTTGTCTCTAACAAGCTATAAAATTTATTAAATTTTAAGTTATTATCTAGAATCAACGGTTACTTTTAAGTGTTTTATTCTAGATTTTAAACTAAAGGCTAAAGAAGGTAATATAAAACGTACAACTACCAAATAAAAATTAAAAACTATCAGGATTAACCAAAAAACCTGATTGAAGAAGGTCAATATATCAAATTGAGGCATATATAAATAATTAAAATTTTAAAGGTCACCTGAAATAATTAAAAACCTCCCCGCACCTATACTTTATCAATAAAGCTATTCCCCTTAATATTAAAGGTATCTCTATTCCAGAACCTAAACTTCACGTACACTTTACCCAAAAATAATACTTTTAGTTAAACATATGCTGGAAATATTACCAACATGCTTTACGTAAACCTGTAAAAGAACCTTTTGATGCCAAACGTCTGAATTGAAGACGGGATAATTTATAAAAACTTATAACCGATCTTGATCTATTAGTATCAATACAATGATTATGAACTCTACTTAAACTACTTTTTCGAGGTAATTTAGATTTTTCTAATTGAGCCCACCAACGTAAAGAAATCTCTAAATTTTGGTTTGTTGCTACGGCTTGTAATGCTTTACGACGAGACTCATATAAAGAAAAAGATTTGCGGCGTTTGTAATCCATACCTCTCATTCCCAATCTAAACTGCCAATTTGCCAAGCATATACAAATCCAATAACTAACTCAAAAAGAAAATCCATCATGGACCAATATCCGATTGAAGGCAATTCACTTAGAGAAACTGCCCATGGAAAAAGAAAGACGGTTTCAATATCAAATAAAAGAAACAAAATAGCGACTAAATAAAAACGTACATCAAAAGCATTACGAGCATCTTCATAAGGGTCAAAACCACATTCATATGAAGATAATTTTTCACTATCAGATTCTGAGAAAGCTAATGTATAAGAAGCACCAAAAATAAGCGAAGCTAATACAAGACTAAAACCTAAAAAAATCAATATTGGGTAATATTCTTTTAAAAAAAACATAATATTATGTAGTTAAACGCGGGTTATACCAAGAAACCGGACATAATTCAATAACCCCACCCGAAGTTTCACTTTTTAATACACTTTCTTTAAACATACCAATCTCAGAATGCCCCCCTCTATTAGATGTTCCTAAGGAATCATTCCCCCCAATTTGGTGAGTATATCTTACACATCGTGTACAAACAATACACCTACGTAACACTGTTTTTATAAGACCCCCCCAAAAAGTATCACTTAAAGAGTTTTTAAAAAATAAAAATCTACCTCTATCTGACCCAAAATTAAAACTTTGTTCTTGAAGTTCACATTCGCCCCCCTGATCACACACAGGGCAATCCAAGGGGTGATGGAGAAGAAGCAATTCCATCACAGATTCTTGGGCCTTACGTACCAATGCCGTATTTGTAAAAATTCTTAAATTGGGTAAAAAAGGCAAAGCACATGACGCTTGCGGCTTAGGGGAATTACTCACCTCAACCAAGCACATTCGACAATTACCCGCTATAAAAAGCTTATCGTGATAACAGAATCGGGGGATATTAGCACCAGCCGCTTGACAAGCCTGTATAACTGTAGAGCCTTTTTTTACCCAAATAAGAAGCTCATTAATTGATATATTAAGCATAATTAGGGTAAAACTTCTAAATCGCGGGGATTGTTAGGTTTAAAAAAGGATTTTTCTTTTATAGAAAAAACAGCATTTTTAGATTCACGACCTAACTGCCGATATAAAGATTCAGGACAATTTTTTTGTAATGTTAAACTAATAGCCCCTACCATCGCTATTAGTAGAATAATTCCAGCTATTATTAGCAATATTGCGTGGGTTGAATATAAAAGATAACTAGGATCATTTAAAGCACAAGAAGAATCAAATTCTATAAACCATACTGTGTCTAACCCAAAAGACCCTTCTACACTTTCTTTATGAAACAATAACCTAAAAAACTCTGTTAACACTTCTGAATCACATAAATGCTGCCACATTTCAATTCTCTCCTCCATAAAATCTTTAAAAGATTTTTTAGCTTCTTTAGCTGAAGGCTCAGGTTCACCTTTTCTTTTTCTTTTACTTCGCTCTTGGAATCTTTTTAAATTGTCATTGACTGTTTTGTTAATAATTACTGGATGAAATAAATTTTTTATCTCTTCTTCGTAAGATACTAAACTAAAAGAAACTAATGAACTCATATAAACTGTTGACACCATATTCATTAAATTTTGCAAATCTTTACTATATATTGCAGCACTCAAAAAAACTGCAAAAATTAAAGCCCCAAAATATAACAAACGTTTTTTTTTTGCAGACCACGGGCTTTCAATTGCTTTCACATCTAACATCATAACAACAAACAACACCAATACTGCGATAGCACCTGCGTAAACCAACAAAAAAAGTAAAGCCATAAATTCTAAACCCAATAAAAATGAAATAGTGGAACCCAAAAAAAAAAGCAATACGAGATAAAGACCACTATATACTGGATTTTGTGTACTAGTAACTTTAACCCCTAAGGTCCCCCCAAGAGTTGCAATAAGAATAAAAATTATAGGATCGACCATAATACAATAAAGGTTAGCAGCGCGAAAACACGTGAAATTTGAAAACCAAACACAAAAAAAATACCAAATAAAAAATTACTCCAACCTAAAATCACTAAATAGTGGTATAAATAACCTGAATGCCATGCACGAGATTTATTTACTTGATCCGCAAGTACGTTGGAAATCCCAAAAGGACCTAAACTTTCAATAAGACCACGGTCAATGGACTTATAAGTAAAATGATAACCAAAGTCTAATAAATTTTGTGTTATAACTTCATTATAAACCTTATCAAATAACCATTTACGGTTTAAAAAAGTATAAAATTTTCTTCCTATAAATGAAGTCTTAACTAAAAATAAATTAGAATTATACTTATTATATAAAATAAATGAAGCCAACCCACCAATGATACTGCAACAAAGAGGTAAAAGTTTTATATCAGTTGACATAAACTCTGCATCTATAATACTCAAATTACTAGGCATACAAAATAATGCATTTCCCCAAAAATCAGTACCCAGCCCTATAAAAAGATCACGACCTAAATACCCAATAAACATACTAGGCAAAGCCAATATACCCAAAACTAAACCCATTGGCCAACCACCTTCTGATGCCGATAGCAATAATGACCTACTACCATTTGGTTCGGATAAAAAACACAAAGCTAAAAGGCGTATAGAATAAAAAGCAGTACAGAAAGCTGCTAAACTACCTAACCAATATGCAAAATGCGAAGCATTACTATAAGTCGCGTAACCTACCTCCAATATAACATCTTTAGAATAAAATCCTGTTAAAAAGGGCATACCCATAAGAGCTAAAGAACCAATTACCATCATGGCATATGTAAAGGGTAATAAACGGCGTAACCCCCCCATTTTACGCATATCCTGTTCATCTCCAACCGCATGAATTACAGAACCTGCCCCAAGAAATAGAAGAGCCTTAAAAAATGCATGGTTCCCTAAATGAAACACTGCTACAGAATAATTAGAAAGACCACAAGCAAAAACCATATAACCTAATTGACTACAAGTGGAATAAGCGATAACTCGCTTTAAATCATTTTGGACTAAAGCGGTTGTAGCTGCAAAAAACGCTGTCATACCCCCAACTATACTTATAACTGTAAGGGCTTCAGGACAATATTCCAATAAAGGAGAACAACGGGCTAATAAAAAAACACCAGCAGTAACCATTGTTGCTGCGTGAATAAGAGCAGAAACTGGGGTAGGTCCTTCCATAGCATCAGGTAACCAAGTATGTAAACCTAACTGAGCAGATTTACCTACCGCACCTACGAACAATAAAATCCCTATAAAGTTAAGAGCTCCAAATTCAACATTAAAAAAACTTAAACTAAATGTTGATAGTTGGGGAGCTAAAGCAAAAACAGTAGCATAATCAACAGCACCAAAACAAATAAAAATACCAAAAATTCCTAAGGCTAATCCAAAATCACCAACCCTATTAACTAGCATAGCTTTAATCGCAGCTTTATTTGCTTGAATACGAGTAAACCAAAAATTAATTAATAAATACGAGCATAAGCCAACTCCTTCCCAACCAACAAACATTTGAACAAAATTATCGGCTGTAACCAATATTAACATAAAAAATGTAAATAATGATAAATAACTCATAAAACGAGGCAAATGAGGATCTCCTCCCATATACTCTGTGGAATATAAATGTACCAGAGTTGAAATAAAAGTAACTACAATAAGCATAACGACAGTTAAACTGTCAAAGCAAAAAGCCCAATCAACATGAAAAGAGTCACACTCCAACCAAGGCATTAAATAGAGGTAAGTTGAACTCCCCCCTAAACCTACCTCATAAAAAGCAAGCCCACTTAGAAAAAAACTAAGGCAAATACAAGATATAGTTACTAAACCAGCACCGCGGCCTCCAAGGAAACGACCAAAAAATCCTGCAACAAGAGAACCAAGTAGGGGTAGAAAAACTATGTTTAAATACATCTTAGTCCTTTACGGGACTTGAACCCGTACCTTTACCATAAAAAATGGTACTATCCTTCTAGATATTAAACTACGCATTAGACTAAAAGAACTTTTTCACTACTACAACCTACAACCACAAATCAACCCATACCAAATTTGAAACTGTTGCATGCATTGCAGAAAAGAATAAATTAGGGTAAATACCCATAAAAAGAGTACCTATAACAAGAGGTAAAAAAATCATAAATTCTCTGAGGCTTAAATCAAAACCGACCATTTTAATATTACCATAAGCGATACGATTAAACAACCAAAGAGAATACCCACCCCCTAAAATCATTGAAGTAGCTGCAAAAAAGCAAGCAGTACTATTTGCCTCAAAAGCTGAAACTAATAAAAGAAACTCCCCTATAAAACTTGATGTGCCAGGAAGACCTAAATTAGCCATCGTAAAAAAAAGAAAAATAATTATGAAAATTGGCATAGTATGCGTAAGACCCCCATAATATTTAACTACTCGACTATGCCAACGGTCATACAAGACTCCAATGATAAGAAAAAGTGCAGAAGACACAAAACCATGACTTAAGCTTTGTAAAATAGCTGCCTCCACCCCAATTACTGTCCCGGTAAACAAACCTATCATCACTAAATTCATATGAGCTACCGAAGTATAAGCAATCAAACGTTTTAAATCTGTTTGGCGAATAGCGGTCAATGAAGTATACACAACACCCAATAAACTAAGACTAAAAATAAAAGGCGTGAAATAAACGGAAGCTAAAGGAAAAAGGCCTAGGGAAAATCGTAAAAATCCATAAGATCCTAATTTAAGTAAAATACCCGCTAAAATTACTGAACCTGCGGTAGGGGCTTCTACATGAGCCTCAGGAAGCCAAATATGCACAGGTAACATAGGAACTTTTGCAGCAAATGACGCAAAAAAAGCAAGCCATAGCCACTTTTGATCATAGGTTGAAAAGTTTATAACGGACAATACTTCATAATTTGTACTCCCAGCAAATAAGTAAATATAAACGATACCTATTAACATAAATAAAGACCCTAGTAGGGTATACAAAAAAAACATATAAGCTGCCCGTATTTTTCTTTCACGTGATCCATATATACCAATAACTAAAAACATAGGTATCAAGACAGCCTCGAAAAATATATAAAAAAATAATAAGTCTAAATTAGTAAAGACTAAAAGTAACACAAGTTCCATACTTAAAAAACTTATTAAATAAGTTTTAACTTCCCCTTTATCAAAAGACCACGAAGCCAATAAACATAGGGGGAAAATTAATGTTGTCAAAATAACAAAAAAAAGAGAAATCCCATCAACACCTAAAATTAAATTAATATTGGCTATAGGTAGCCACAAGCTATCAACAACAAATTGAAATTTAGGTGTCGAGTGATCAAAACCTAACCACAAAAACAATGAAGAGACAAAAACCGCCGACGTAATACCGAGAGCAAATTGTCGCATAATTAACTTTTGACTAGAAGGAATAAAAATTAAACCAACAATCCCTAAAAGAAGAAGAAAGAATAAAAAAGTTAAGAGCATAATCTTTTACCAACCCAAGTTATATACTCGTCTTGGTTAACCGCTTGAACTACAATAGGCATAAAACCGTGGTTAACACCACAAAGTTCACTACATTGACCGTAAAAAACCCCCTCTCTTTTAATAAAAAGGAAAACTTGGTTTAATCTACCTGGACACGCGTCTACTTTAACTCCTAAACTTGGTACTGCCCAAGAATGAAGAACATCAGCAGATGTGACAAGAACACGGATATGAGTGTTAGTTGGTACAACTAGACGGTTGTCAACCTCAAGAAGACGGAAAACTTTGCCAGCTTTTCCGGTACTTGATACTTCGGGAATAACTAAATCATCATCCGCAATAAGGTATGAATCAAAATTTATACGTTGTCTTTCTGTTATACCTTCTTCAACATCTTTGTCTCTATGATGCTCAATTAAATCATGAATCATAGTAATTTGGGTTTTTAAAGATTTATTTTTTTCACCCTCTTCAGTAGTAATTAAAAGCAAAGCTTCATACAACATATTTTTAATATCATCCGCAGTGTTTTGGTCTAAAGTTTCAATTAATTCTTTAAGTGTTTGCAAAACTTCACCACGTAAACCTATATGGCTATAATCAATTTCTCTACTTTCTAATTTGGACAACATCTCTTTTATCTCTTCTTTGGATTTTTTATTTCCTGAATTACCATCCTCACCAGAAGCGTCGGCACCATTTAAGCCATCATCACTCACCAGAGCACTGTTAGATTCAATTACTGAAACATCAGAAAATTGACGATTGAAAGGTTTAACTGCCTCCTGCATAGGAGTATCCAAACTTCTTGATACTCTTGCTGCAAACCATTTCACATTCGCTAATTCTGCTTTTGCTTTTAATATCGCACAAGAAGATTTTGCTTGTAAACTTCCTGGGTCAAGAATAGCGTCAATTGCTGAGGAAAATACTAAGGCTTTTTTAATATCATTCGACGTATTTTCTAAACTATCATCTGTTGCTCTTTGAAGAGCGAAAAGGCTATCTATAGAGTTATTTTCGCTAAACTCAGAAGTCACCGAAAGATCAGATTCAGTTTTGTCTAATATTTTGCGAGCATGACTTAGTATACGTGAAGCCTCTTTATAATCTAAAATAGCAGCACTTACATCCACTTTAAGTGTTTTTACCCAAGCAGAATCTACCGCGGATTCAATCAATCCTGAACTATCACAATTAGATATTTCATTAATAAATGTTGGTCTAACCGCTCCTGAAATAGAAGATGCTTTGGATAGATCATTATCTACCATATCAAGTATAACTTTAAGACAATCAGAATTTTCAACATCTAGCATAGATATTACCTTTTCCCGAACAGTATTACCTAAATTTAGTTGAAGATCTCCAATATATGTCTCAGCATCTAATAATTTTTCTTTTAGAGTGAGGTCCAAACTAGAATCCACGTCAAATTTTAAAAAATTTATCAAAGCTTTGCCCTTTTTTAACTCTACTTCAATTAATTTAATAAAAGATTCAGTCAAGGCTTGTTCCGCATTAAACAAAGCTATTTTCGACTCTGTTAACACAGCTTCAGAGCCTTTTAACTGGGCCTTTACTGTTAAAAGGTCTTCATTATGTATTTCCCATAAAAAGTTGTCAAAATATTCCTTAGGCTTGTCTGTTACTTTAGGTAACTCGTAAATAACTGGGGTGTCATCGAGTCTTTTCTCTGTATTGATGACATAACCTTTAACAACTTCTAACCTTTCTTTAGCGGTCTCTAAATCTAATTTAGCTGTGTTTACCACAAAAACTGCTTTATCAAATTCAGACTTTACACTACCATATTTTTCAACAAGGCTGTCCAACATCATATTAGGTGCAATAGAACTAGACCCTAACTCAAGGCCAGTCAATTTTTCTTTAGAAGTAGTGTAAAAGGACTCAGCACCTTTTGAAACCGCTTCTGCTCTGTTTGACACTGCCTTTAATTTATCAAACGCAATTTGAGACCGTTCTAACCGAATATCAGCTCTATTTGATACTGCTTTATAATTGCTCAGTTCCTCTTTGGCATTTGCTAAAATATCTTTACCTTTTTCAAATTCCTCTGCAACTGATATTTCTTGTTTTTCTAGAGACATAAATTCAGCCTCTGCCCTATCCGCAATTGAGTTACACTTACTCAACTCTTCTTCAGTCAATCCAGATTGAAATTTATCTAAAATTGTATTAACACTTTTTAACTCTTCGTGAGCAAGCATAAACTTAAGCTCGTGATTATCCAAAATCTTTTTTGACTCTGACTTTAATTTTTCATTCCAGCCGTCATAACCATCTTTAAGTAGTACCTTACTACGCGTTATAGCTGGATCTTTTGAAGCCCATTCAGCATCTGCTTGAAAATACTCTGCAGTTAACGCGTTAACTTGTGAGGCAAGCAAATCAATTTTTGCCCATTTGGCACTAGCTTTAGCATTATTCAGCTCCATTTTTGCATTTTCTAATTCCGCATCAGAAAACTTAAACCCGACATTAGCAGTATCCCACTCAAACTCACTACTATAGCCCTCTCTTTCAGGTCTAGTCAATCTTAATTGATGGGCAATTAACTGAGTATCGATTAAATTATTTTCAGCAATTTCTGCTTCTACTAAGGCTTTGTCAAGTCTTATTCTGCCTTCATCTAAATTAGCCATCATTTCCTCTATAGGTATTTTTATCTCACCACGTGCAAGTGCTCTAAGACACACACACTCTGCCTCAAAAACTTGTGTTAAAGCTCTACTTAATTCCGTCTCAGCCCCTTCATAGAAATTTTCAGCTGATCTAAGTTCTAACCATTTATAACTAGCCTCATCCACTTTATTTAATTCCTCAACAATAGACCCTGTATTGGAATCTAAACCTCCAGAACTACCATCACTTGAAGGTGTGTTGCCTTTACCTGGTTTAATTTCATCTAAAGCCTTAAATAAATCCATTGTTTTTGCCGTAAGCTCAGTTTCATTAACAATCCTTATATATTGTTTAAAAATTTTTAAAGCTTTAATGACTAAATCTTGCTGTTCTTTAATTAGTGAGCCTTCTGATAACTGTTCTTTAACTCCAGATAAAACAGATACCATTTCCCCTGTTAAATGTGATTCTAACGGTCCGTAAAATTCTTTGCGGCCCTCATTACCTAAAATATTTATAACTAGCCATTCTAAGCGGCGAGACAACATATCAACAGCACCTTGGGGTACATCTTCCATATCTTTTTCAAATGACTCCAAAAACTCTTTAACTATGCCGATTTGAGTTTGTTTTTCACCTTTAGCCACCTCTACACGGCTATACTCTATCAAATCAGCCATATCTTTTAAAGCCTTATAACTCATTTCAACCTGACTTAACCCATCTTTTTTAAGGGCGGGTGATACTTCAAAATCAGAGCACTCATATGACCAATACCACTGGTGACCAACAACTTTTATAGTAAGGCTAGGATCTATAACCTCGTCCATTGCATACAATAAATTGTATGAGGGTACACTAATGACCATTAATATTCCTGCTGGGATAATTGTCCAAACGACTTCAAGTAATGTTGAATGATTAAAGCCTACAGCATCTTTATGATCTGCTTCGTTAAATAACGTTAAAGATTTATAGAGTAACCAACCTACAAGACAAGCAATAAATAGCATAAAGGTCATTAACAAACCATTAAAAAAAATGATACCTTCCATTATTGGGGTTGCAGGGTCTTGAAAACCCACTTGCCATGGATGCGAAGCATCCATACTCCCAACGGAATAGTAGTACAAGGAAAAAAAAACAATTGAAGTTATTCTAATGATATTTTTATGTGAAAATTTCATGATCTGAGCACAATTAAACAAAAACCAACATTTTATCCCCAATACCTTTTTATTATTACTTCCTTTTAGGGGAGCGCATATTTAATACCCGAACAGCAAGCATTTTTTCCAACCAACCGACAAATAACCCACCAAAAACAAAAAAAGCAAAATACCCTATAGACACAACAGCTCCAACTATTTTAAAATAATCATCTACTGGGGTAGTTCCTGACCAGGCCAATAAGCAAAAATCAGCAACAAAAAGCCAAAAAACTACAGCATAAATTGGCCGGAAATTACCACTACGTAGTATAGATGTATTCAAAAGCGGGTATATGAAAATTATAGCTATCGCCCCACCCATAGTAAGAATCCCCCCAACTTTGTTTGGAATTACCCGTAAAATAGCATAAAAAGGTAAAAAATACCATTCAGGAACAATATGCGCTGGAGTCCCATAAGGGTCAGCCTCTAAATAATTATCAGGATCTCCTAAGCTATTAGGAAAATAAAATATGACAATAGATAACATGGACATTAAAACAAAAAAAGCTACTAAATCTTTTACATAAATATATGGGTAAAAGTTTATATTTGCTGTTTTTGTTTTAATACCTAGAGGGTTATTAGAACCATCTTTATGCAACAAGCCTAAGTGAACAAAAACCAAACCAGCGATAATAAAAGGTAATAAATAGTGTAAACTAAAAAAACGATTTAAAGTCGGATTACCGACAGTAAACCCCCCCCATAACCACATAACAACTTCTTTACCTATAAAGGGGAAAATGGAAAATAAACTTGTGATAACAGTAGCACCCCAAAAACTCATTTGACCCCAGGGTAAAACATAACCAATAAAAGCTGTTGCCATCATTAAAACATAAATAACCCCCCCGGACCACCATAATTGTTGCCGAGGCTCCATATAAGAACCATAATACAACCCTCTAAAAATATGAGCGTAAACAACAATGAAAAAAAAAGAAGCTCCATTAGCATGCATATAACGAATTAGCCAACCACTTTTAACATCACGCATAATATGCTCAACACTTGAAAAAGCATAATGGGTTTCCCCTGCATAATGCATTGCTAAAAAAGCTCCACTAAGAATTTGAATAACCAAACAAAACCCCGCGGTTGAACCGAAACTCCAATTATAATTTAAATTCATCGCCGTTGGGTAATCAATAATATGAGAATCTACCCAACTAAGTATAGCATTTACATTAAACCTCGACATCAACTTATTAAATTATTTTGTGACCAGGGTACATGAAAATTAAATGAACGAAACTCCTGACTTAACTCAATCGCTTCACAAACAACAACTCGCTGATCTTCATCATAACGTAATTCAAAGTACCCACTTAAAGGAAAATCTTTTCGTAACGGATGACCTTCAAAACCATAGTCTGTTAAAATACGACGTAAATCTGGGTGGTTTGAGAAAAAAACCCCAAATAAATCCCAAATTTCACGTTCCCACCAATTTGCTGACGGGAAAAGACTTACCACAGACGGTAAGGGATTTATTTCATCAGTGTGTGTTTTAATTCGAAGTCTACAATTAGACCTTACATTTAAAAGGTCATAGACAATTTCAAAACGTTCTTCCCTCTCCGGATAATCTACACCTGAAATCGAAGTCAGCATTTGAAAATTACCATTACTATGATGGTGTAAAAAAGTTAATGTAGCCAACAAATATTTTTTGGATACGCTAATAACAATCTCATGCCCAAACACCTGAAAAGTTTGAACAGGTACAAGCCTCGTAAGACTTGTAGCATATACAATCAAAGAACTGAACATTTTATTTAAAATCAATAAAAATAACTCTTATACCAATTAATCCTTTACGGGAATTGAACCCGTATTTTCGCCGTGAAAAGGCAACGTCCTAACCATTAGACGAAAAGGACTTGTTATACACACTATAGTTTATTTAATATTTTATAAAATAAATATAAATTGGGCCTGGATCGAGTTGAACGATCGACTTTACGCTTATCAGGCGTACACTCTACCGCTGAGTTACAAGCCCTGACACAACCACCTTAACACACTCTATAACGTTTATTTAAATTGCTGTTTACAATTTTAACAAAATAACTAATACTTATTTATTACCTACTTTTGAGGATCTACGAGGCAATACGGGAAAAGCAAGACCTCTACCTTTTACCCAAGGATTTGATTCTTCAACAGATCCTCGTGTAAGGGTAATGTACACAACAAAGAAAAAAAATAATGACGCAATAGATGATAAAATTGACCCAAAAGAGGCTAAACCATTCCATCCGGCATAAGAATCAGGATAATCTGGTATACGTCGTGGCATACCAGCAAGCCCTAAGAAATGCATTGGGAAAAAAGTCAAATTCACACCCAAAAACATAAGCCAAAAATGGATTTGACCTAAAATTTCCGGGTAAGCTAAACCTGTCATTTTACCTATCCAAAAATAAAAAGCTGCAAACATTGTAAAAGCCGCTCCCATACTTAATACATAATGAAAATGGGCTACCACATAATATGTATCATGTAAAGCAATATCAACCCCAGAATTAGCTAAAACAACCCCAGTTAACCCCCCTATAGTAAAGAGGAAAAGAAAACCAATTGAGAATAGCATGGGGGTTTTTAAACGAATAGAACCACCCCATAAAGTAGCAATCCAACTGAAAATTTTAATACCTGTAGGCACCGCAATAATCATCGTAGCAGCTGTAAAATAAGCTCTTGTGTCGATGTCCAAACCTACGGTAAACATGTGATGAGCCCATACAATAAAACCAAGGATACCAATTGAAAGCATAGCATAAACCATACCTAAATACCCAAATACAGGTTTTCTAGCAAAAGTAGATAGTATATGACTAACAATACCAAATCCAGGTAAAATTAAAATATAAACTTCAGGATGGCCAAAAAACCAAAATAAATGCTGATACAATACCGGATCACCACCACCGGCCGGATCAAAAAAAGTAGTATTAAAATTCCTATCTGTTAATAGCATTGTAATACCACCTGCTAAAACAGGAAGTGATAACAGTAATAAGAACGCTGTTATTAAGACAGACCATACAAAAAGGGGCAATCTATCCATCGTCATACCGGGTGCTCTCATATTAAAAATTGTTGTAATAAAGTTTATAGCCCCTAAAATAGAAGCAGCACCCGAAAGATGAAGACTAAATATAGCTAAGTCAACAGAAGGTCCTGAGTGTGCCTGAATACCACTAAGAGGTGGGTACACTGTCCAACCTGTACCAGCTCCAGATTCTACCAACGAGGACGCTAGAAGCAAAATTAAAGAGGGAGGTAGTAACCAAAAACTAATGTTATTCATACGGGGAAAAGCCATATCAGGAGCACCAATCATTAAAGGTACAAACCAATTTCCAAACCCACCAATAAGAATTGGCATAACCATAAAAAAAATCATTAAGAAAGCATGCGCAGTTACAATAACATTGTATAATTGGTGATTACCCCCTAAAAATTGATTTCCAGGACTGGCCAATTGCAAACGAATAAGAACAGACATTGCTGTTCCAAGAACACCTGAAAAACCTCCAAAGATTAAATACAATGTACCAATATCTTTATGGTTGGTGGAAAATAACCACCTAGAAGAGAAACCACTCAATGACGAGCTAATAACCGATGGAGACCATAATTGCGATAAAGGTTTAGAATGTGTAGTAAAAGACATTAGCTAATTATTAAAACATAAGACCTAGTCCTACCTTGTATGTTAATAGATAAAAAATATTCGGGCTAAGCATAAAAAAGATAATAGTAAAGCCGCTTAACACTAGAACCATAGATGCACCTTTTGATAAGGGTGTAAAAAAAAACCAATTTTTATTCTTCTCAAAATAGAAAATTTTGATTAACCGTATATAATAAAAAGCTGAAATAACACTAGTAATAACAACAAAAATAGATACAATATAAAGCGAAGAATCTACCAAACTCACAAAAATATTTAATTTAGCAAAAAAGCCACCAAAAGGGGGTATCCCGGCTAAAGAAAAAATCATTAATGCAACCCCGAACCCCATAAGTGGATTTGATCGAACCAATCCTATAGAATCTGAAAACGTTAAAAGAGTACTTCCAGAAGTAGAAGATAAATCCAGATGCACTATATAAACCCACAAAAAGGCTGCTGTAAGCATATAAATAGAAAGATAAAATAAGACTGCTTGTATTCCCTCTATATTACCACTAGCTAACCCAAGGCATAAAAAACCTACATGACCTACACTACTGAAGGCAAGAAGGCGCTTTATTTTTGTTTCCCCTAAACCACAAATACAACCAATAAAAAGACTAAGAAGGCCACAGATACAAAAAAAGTTTTCCCATAAACTCGGAAAAAAGGACCAAAAACTTGTAAATGATAGGCGCAATATCACAACAAAAAAAGCAAATTTAGGTATAACAGCAAAAATAAAACCCACTAGAGTGGGGGCCCCCTCATAAACATCCGCTATCCACATATGGTAAGGTGCGGCACCTATTTTAAACAATAAAGCAGAAACCACACATATAAGACCCAAATATATAAAAGGGGATGACGTTGTTAAATTCTCTGTTAACAAAGTTAACGAACCTAAATTAGTGGTACCCATAGAAAAATAAATTAAAGACGCTCCAAACAAAAAAAATATAGAGGCAACAGACCCTAAAATAAAATATTTTAACCCAGCCTCAGCAGAAAAATACGAATTCTTTTTCCACGCCGCTAACACATAAAAAATAAGCGACAAAAATTCCATACTTAAATAAATAGAAAGAAGGTCGTATGAAGAAATCAATAAACATAAACTTAAACCAATACCAATAACAAAAACAAAAAACTCATAAGCTCTAAAACGAGCTGAAAACATATAAGATTCGCTTACTGCCACACAAAAAATAAGACCCAAAAAAACAATTGCTTTAGACCAAGTACCTATATTATCAGTGACAAAAACAGAATTCCACAAAGTTTGAGATTCAACAGGATTGTTAAGCACTAAAAGTAAACTTACAAACAATATAGTTGATGTTAACCTAACCATACTTGGAGTAAGGTAAGTATAAAGGGAAGCGGCGGATACCCCTAAAAAACTACCATGTAATAAAACAACTAATATAGCGATGGCAAGAAACAACTCAGGCAAAAAAGCCGCGGTGTCATTTTGGAATATTAAAGCGAATTTCATGCGTTACATTTTATAGGATTCGAACCTACGACCCACGATTTAGAAGACCGATGCTCTATCCACTGAGCTAAAAATGCTTAGAGATAAAAATTAAAAAAGAATTATTTAAACTTTACACTCTATTATTTTTTTTAAAATAGATTAGACATCAAAGGATGTTAGTTTAAACTAACATCCTTTGCCACTATTAATGAAGAACAATTGCGTCGTTTATATAAATACAACTTAAAATTGTGAAAACATAAGCTTGAATTAAAGCAACGGCGAGCTCAAGTCCAAAAAGAATAACTAGTACCGCTAATGGTACGATATGAGCAACTAATAGCAACCCCCCACTACCCATCATAGCCCATGCAAATCCGGCAATTACTTTTAGTAATGTATGACCTGCCATCATATTAGCAAAAAGACGAACAGCCAAACTAAGAGGTTTAAACACGTACGAAACTATTTCTATAGGAACTAATAAAAAAGCTAAAACCATAGAAGTTCCACCAGGCAAAAATAAACTTAACATGTGAAAACCATGTTTAGAAGCACAAATAATCATAACACCAATAAATACTGTCAAAGCCAAAACCATTGTCTGGATAAGATGACTTGTTATAGTAAAAGAATATGGTACAAGTCCTGAAACATTAGATATCAAAATAAAACTAAAAATGACAAATAAAAAAGGAAAATATTTTTGACCCTGTTGACCAACACTATCCCATACAAGACCTGAAGTACTTAAATACAGACTCTCTAAAACTAATTGCCATCTAGTTGGGAAACAACTTAATCCATAGACTGAAAGACAATAATAAATAAAAACAAAAAAAGCTAAACCAACGCATGTTGTTACCATTGCGTTAGTCATTGAAAAATCAAATAAACCAACACCGAGACTTAAAAGAGGAAGTATTTGAAATTGTTCTAATGGGCTGTAAAACATGTATAGATAAAAAATAATATAAGCTAAATAGTTAGCTATCAAACTGTTAAAAGATATAAAAAAGTTTATTTATAAGACCTTTAGTTAATCCGTTGGAAAGACACCTTAAACGGTATCAAATTATTACCACGGAACTTGAGGAAAAATTTCTTTATAAAATACCATAAATGTTTTTTTCATATTCAAAAAACGAAACTCTCAAAATATGTTAAATATTCTAAACTTTTTTAGAACCAGAAACAGTAAAAACATCCTTATAAATGAATTACAATATAAAAATTTATTATCGGCTATAATCACCCCATTTTGAGAGACCCTTAATAGTAACCTAAAATGGTTTTATATAAAGTCACTTTTCGCTCTAAAAAACATTAGTACTTTCACGGTAAATACCTATATCATTTTTTTTCTTATAATAACGGACTAAAACCTTAGACGACCACAACAAAACCTGAAAGTCCTCGTTACAAATATCATTGCCTTTTATTATAGCATTAAAAGAAAGTTTATTAGGTAATTTATAAATACATTTAGTAAAAGTATAAAAACACCAAATATATCTAAGCAATAACAAAGAATAAACTTTTAAATAATATTCTACCTTTTTATAAGGTGTAAAATATTTATACACCCCAGAAGTTTTATAGACCGAAATTAAAAGATAATTAAAAGTTTGTGGATATGTCTTGTTATAGCTATTAATTATTAAATAACCCCAATTATACATCGTATCCTCTAAAAAAAAACTTAGAAAACTTGATTTTATAACACCTGATACCTCTTTACTTGTATTTAAGGATTTATAAATTTTATAACTGAAATATACTAAAAATGGATATGAGCATTCCCTTTTAATAATAGTATTAATTGCGAACCTACAAAAAGATTTTTTCTTTTTATAATCAGCAAACCCCAAGTAATGATACTCGCACCTTTTACTTTCTGTAAAATTTATAAGTACCACTGGGTTGGACAAAGGCTTGATATTTGACTCACGAAACAGAAGATCCTTATAAAAAGATTTAATACGAATATTTAAATACACATCAAAAGATTTGGGTACTCTGTTGTTAATACATGTGATAAGACACATCAACAAATCGCGCTCAAAAAAATTTTGAATATATCTTTGAAAATATTCTTCTACAAAAATTTCTACTTCTTCATGAGGTTCCTCAAAACAAAAAAAATAGTTGTTTTGGAACAATAATAAAAAATGATCATTAATATACTTGAAAAAACCTGATTTTATAAACTTCAAAAAGTTTGGACTGTTTTGAATAGTTAATAAAAAAGACTTACTAAAATATTCTAAAATATATTTTTGAGTGCATCCAAAAATATATTGAGAAAGATAAACCTCACAATATTTAAGATTATAGTACTCACTAAAATTCTCTGACCAGAGGTGAAGCTGAGAATATTTCTTAAACACAGGACTTACTGAATAAAAATCGGCTAAATCAGCTTCACTGTATCTTTTAGCCTTTCCCATTAAATAAAACTAGATGATTACATTAAACCCCCACCAATAAATAGTGAGGAAAAGGAATAACCACACAACATCAACAAAATGCCAATACCACGCAGCAGCCTCGAAACCAAAATGGTGTTGACGACTAAAGTGATCCCAATACAGCCGTAGAGTACAAATAGCTAAAAATATAGTTCCAATAATAACGTGAAACCCATGAAAACCTGTAGCCATGTAAAATACAGAACCATATACCCCGTCCGACATGCCAAAAGGAGCATGCATATATTCAACACCCTGCATACCTGTAAAGGCAATTGCAAACGCTAATGTTACCCCTAAACCTTGTAAAGCTTCTTTTTTAAAACCAGCAACAATAGCATGATGAGCCCATGTTACACTTGCCCCAGAAGAAAGCAATAAAATAGTATTTAAAAATGGTAAACCCCATGGACTAATAGCATCTATCCCCGCAGGAGGCCAAACACCACCAATATTAAAAACAGGAGAAATTGATGAAGTAAAAAAAGCCCAAAAAAAAGCAAAAAAAAACATAATTTCAGATACAATAAAAAGTATCATACCCATACGTAGTCCTTGCTGAACCGATGATGTATGTTGACCTTCAAATAACCCTTCCCGAACAACATCTCTCCACCAAGTAAACATAACATATAAAATAGTAAAAACCCCTAAACAAAGTAATTCTCCCCCCCCTTTATAGTTATGCATAAATAACACTCCACCAAAAGTTAAACTTAAGCCACCTAAAGCAGCCACTAAAGGCCAGGGACTAGGGTCAACTAAATGAAATGGATGCCGTTGAACCATTTTAGCTTTAGCTTTCATTAAAATGAACAAGAAGGAGGTAGGATTCGAACCTACGATGGAAAAACCAACAGATTTACAATCTGCCACTATTAACCGCTCAGTCACTCCTTCACAATTTAATTTTACCTTGATGTTTTAGGTTTTGTACGAAATTTTTTACGACGAACTTTAACAGGACGACACCCATTATGAGGGGCTCGTGTACCTAGATACAAAAAAGTAATTTTAACTCCTTTTTTACTAAGCCCTCTTACAACCCCTCTCCGTCCTTTGTTAATACCAGACCCCAAATAAATTGCAAATTCTGTATAACCTAACCTGATAGCTTTATCCCCAAATAAATTACCTAAAAGTAACCCACGTGTATAAAGATTTTCCCGCTCATTATACTCATTAACATAAGAAGGGACCCTTAAAGAACAACTAGTCTTTACTTTTTTTTCAGCAGTGTCCATTAAAGTACAAAACACATTTCTTTTTGTTGATTTTATAATGATAATACCTTTTTTTTCTTGTGTTTGCTTAGATAGAAATTTAGTAGAAATAGCTGAAACTCCTTCTATTACTGAACTTACTGCTGATAGTTTAACAGGATTAGATAGTAAGTTTATGTTATCAATTTTAACTAACATTAAGCTTTAATAATTGCCGTTTTTTTGCATTTGTATGGGTACGTTGACCCCTAACCGGCAGACCTTTACGATGCCGTAACCCACGATATGTCGACAAAACACACAAACGCCGAATCTTATCATTTTTAAAACGCCTAAGATCGGCACCTAAAGGAAGAGGGGTAGCCTCCGCTAAGTTTTCTAAATTCTTTCCTTTGAGAAAAGTAACGTGACTCCCACGTGAATCAGAACCAAAACCAGCTTTTTTGCATAAAATTTTAGATTGAGACAAACCTATACCATATATGTGAGATATAGACTGCACCAATACTTTGTCTTCTGGAATAGGGGTACCGATAATAAAAGGCATAACTAGGTTTTTAATATATTATATGAAACAAAATAACCCAATTTTTATCACTCCTCCCTTAAAATCGCAAAGGCAAGCATATAAGCGATCAACCGGACGAAATAATAAAGGACATATAACCGCATGGCATCGTGGTGGGGGACATTCCCGACTATATAGAGATATTGACCTAAAGCGGAAATCAACCCAAGGAATAGTCATAGGTTTAGAATATGATCCGAACAGATCCGCCCTTTTAGCACGAATTTTTAATCCAGATACTAAAAAACACAATTATATAATAGCACCTACAAAAATAAAAAAAGGAGATGTTATACGGTCAAACTCAACACGTAGTGGTCTTCAAAATGGACACAGTAAAATTTTACAAAACATACTAACAGGAAGTCTCATTTATAACTTGAGCTTATCCCCTGGAAAAGATGGGAAAATTTTAAGAGCGCCAGGTGCGTTTGGTCGTATTTTAAAAAGGACTAAAACATTAGCTAAAATTCGTTTAAAATCCGGGCAATACCGTTGGTTCGATATAAAAACAATAGCAACCAACGGTGTAGTTAGCAACCCAGATTCAAAGTTTACAAAGCTTAAAAAAGCCGGTCAATCCAGGTGGTTGGGGAGGCGCCCCACTGTTCGCGGAGTAGCCATGAACCCAATAGACCACCCACATGGTGGTGGGGAGGGGAAAACATCAGGTGGACGCTCGTCTGTAACTCCATGGGGCAAACCAACAAAAGGGCCCTCTACCCGTACTAGTAGGATCCAACCAAAACCAAATGTCAAGATCTAATTGGAAAACACCATTTATAGATAAAAGTCTGTTAAAAAGATTAACCCCACAACATGAAAAAAAACCTACATGGTCCAGACGTTCTACTATTTATCCAGCTGCTGTTGGTTTGAAATTACAAATATACAATGGAAAAGACATGATTAGTCGCAAAATTAAACCTGAAATGGTTGGACATAAATTAGGAGAGTTTGTAACGACACGAAAAAATTTTGTAGCAAAAAAAAAAAAATAATACAATAAAAAAAAAATAAATGGCACAAAAAGCTCATCCTACTATTTTAAGACCAGAAAATAACCTTTATCAAGGATGTACACACTGGGACGAACCACGATTTTTTTTTATTTTAACCATGATTCAAAAACTAATAGAATCTTGTTGTTTAGGAACAACACACTATCTTGATAAAATACAAGTTAATCGGCATCTTGGACTAATTCTTGTAGAAGCTGATCTTATACACCTACACTTTCGTTCAAAACGACGTTTAAAATCTAGACGTTATAAAGAAAATAAAATAATCAGCAAAAAACAATCTTGGACTGTAGTAGCGTGTCGACTGCAAAGTGCTGTTAAATTAATACAAAAATTTACGGGTACTAAAAAAGTCACGTTACGAATTAATAGAGTAAAAACTTATATGAGGTCGGTACCTAAACCCGCCCGAAGACAAATGGCTTATTTTACTAAAAGTTTTAACCATATAAGGTATGATTATGCCCGATATGGTATGCAACTGATGTATTTACTTATAAAAAATAAAGCAAGCGCCACAAGCCTGGCTAGGTTTTTAAAACAAAATATATGCTCAAGACAAAGAAGAAAAAGACATTACCAATTTTTAGCATATATTAAGCAAGGATTCCAAGCCTTACAAGAATACAAAGAAATACAAGGGTTAAAAATACAAATAAAGGGGAGATTTACTCACAAAGCAAAAGGGAGAAGCAGGGTGTGGAAATATCAAATGGGACAAATGCCTATTAGTCAGTTAAGTAAAAATATACAAGCAGAATATGCACAAACACAAACTGGTTATGGGAGCGTAGGATTAAAAATTTGGATATGTAACTGGAACAAAAACGATAATGCAACCTAAAAAAACAAAATACCGCAAATACTTTAAACCCCGAGGATTACCTAATACATCAGGTAAAACCCATAAGCTAACAGAATTAACCTGTTTTGCTGTAATTGCAATGGGCTCAGGTTATTTAAACGGGCGTCAAATCGAATCAGCCCGACAAAATATTAGACGTAAAGTTAAAAGAGAAGGTAAACTTGAAATTCTTATTTTCCCGGACATTGCTATAAGCCGTAAAGCTTCCGCGGCCCGTATGGGGAAAGGAAAAGGGAAAGTTGATCATTGGATTGCCTCGATATCTGCTGGACAAACTTTATTTTTACTATATGGTATCGATGATGAGCAAGGTATACCAGCTTTACACTCAGGAGCTAATAAGCTCCCACTAAAGGTTAAAATTTATCAATTATAAGCTATGTTTACCCCTAGAAAAAGACATCTCCGAAAAAAAAGATTTTTTTTACCAGAACAACGAACTTTTGCATTGTTTAATGGTAGTAATTTAAAATCTTCTCAAATATCAAAAATACGAGTATCATTGAAAAATGCAAAATTATACTCTGTACCCCTGTATCTTAACCCCCCCAAACTTGGTATAGGATGCCCAATTGTCATGATAATATATGAAACGTTACAAGACTTGCAGGACAACGTGCCTGAAATCGCTTCGAAACTCGATTGCCTAGGTATATCTATAGATAAAAAATGGTACTCTATTAAATTTTTAGAAAAAAGTAATACAGAAACTCTTAAAAAAAAAGCACTTAGCCTTCTTTTAATTAAATACAACGATATAAATAAAGATTAATAAAGTCCGAGCTATTCCTTTTTTATTACCTACAATACAACTAAAAGCCATATAAATACGACACTATCGCAACTGTATAATTAAAAACCAAAGCGAAAAAAGGGATTTGAACCCTCAGCTTTAAGCTTGGCAAGCTTACACTCTACCAATTGAGTTACTTCCGCTTTTCCTATTTTCCACTAGAAAAAAAGCAAACCTGTAAACCATGCCCTAAAACATTAGTCTCAGATTTATCTTTTGTTGTAAAATGAAATTGACATTGAAGAGAACCAACCTCTTCAAAATAAGGAAATAATGGTACCAATTCCTCAAAAGAAAAAATATCTTTTAAAACAAAACAATATATATTTTTATGAGCGGGTGCTCGTAAACCTTCAAATTGACGTACACGTGGCAACACATGAAATAATAATTTATAATAAAAAAGGTACATAGACTCTCGCCTCAAAGTAACTTTACCCCCTACCCCCTCTCTTGGGCCACTGTTTCTTTGTTGAGAAGGATTTTGCTGTATAAAATAAGGCTTTTGGCCTCCAACAATGTTCAAAGCGCCAAGACACGCAACCACATAATTTTCATCTGAACTTTCCCCACCTAAACAAATAGATATTTTTTTTGGACCTGGTAACAAAGAAACCGTTGAGATGTTTTCACTAAGAATTAAATCTTTTTTCACAACCTCGGAATAGTGTTTTTCAAAAGGATGCATAGAGACAATTATATAATTTTTTTAGCCATAGCAGCTAATTTGGACCATTTCAACCCCCTTAATCTACTCGGCAATATAGCTGATATTCGAGTTCCAATAGGTTTTTGCTGTGGGGTAATAAGAGCTACTGAATTGGACGCAAACGAAACACCTACGCCAGCCTTATTTCGAAAAAGTCTACGTGTTTGTACAATAACACCATGATGGACTTCCGACTTATTCATTTTTAATCTAACCCTTCTACCATAGCGGGGTCGAAGGCTCTGAACGGCTACAAGAACAACATCCCCTACGTTAGCATGTGCCTTACCACTTTTTTTTTTAACTTTTATGCATTTAACCAGTTTAGCTCCTGAATTATCTACAACTTTAAGAAGACTTTGGGTTCTAATCATATTTACTACTTCCAGCCGGATTCGAACCAGCACGTCAAAAGACAAAAGATTTTGAATCTGCCGTGTCTACCAGTTTCACCATGGAAGCCTGCCCATTAAGACTTCAATAATGAAGCTTGATCAATACGTATACTACCCCTAACTCGAAAATAAACTAAAATAATAGCTAACCCTATTGATGATTCACAAGCTGCGATTATAAGAATAAAAATAGCGAATATTTGACCCATTAAATCACCTAAGCATACAGAAAAAACAATAAAATTTAAGCTTACTGAAAGAAGAGCAAGCTCTAAAGACATAAGAACAACAACAATATTTGTTCTGTTTAAAATAACACCCCCAACACCTATAACAAACAATAAAGCAGAGACGAAGAAAAAATGAATAAAATCCATAATTTATTTTTAAAAATTAAAATATCAATAACGAACACCAAAATGAATTCTACGTTTATTAGAAACAGCCAACTTATTTAAACTATACCTTTTATTAACAACCTCCCCTTTACTTTGTGATGCTTTAAGTAATTCTTTACTTAAATTTTCCCATAAAGGAGAGGTTATAGACTGGTCTCTACTTACTTTTAACAATGACCTCATGCCAAGATTAATACCACAAATAGGAGATATTACGCGTGGCAAATAGACATTAAAAGACTGCTTGTTCCGACGTGTCTTGGGTTTTGGTTTAAGACGAACACCTATATCTTGCCTAACCGCAAGAATACCTAAATAAAAAATATGTATAGCCCGCCCAGGATAATCACGATCAAGAGATTGAAGAGCTTTATTTAAAACATTTTCCGCTTTTGAACGCTTACCGTCGCGCATTAAAAGATTAATCATTTTTTTTACTAAAGGGTCACTTTTAATACCTAAAAATTTACTAGATTGTGTATGTTCGTGTGAACTAGCCTTAATATGTTTAACAGAAGCATTCATTTGTTGCTGTTGTAATAAATCCTGATCAGTAACTAGCATCCTTTATCTATTTTTTTTGTACCATATTTCGAACGGGAGGTTTTACGGCCAGGTAATCCCTCTAAATCTAATTTATTTCGAATTAGACGGTATTTAACCCCAGGAAGGTCCGGAATTCTACCGCCTCGCACTAAAACCTGTGAGTGCTCTTGCAACCTGTGAACCTGACCAGGAATATAAGCTGTTAATTTGACTTTATTAGATAAACGAACTTTAACAACCTTACGTCGGGCAGAATTGGGCTTTTTAGGGGAACAAACAAATACTTTTAAACAAACACCTCTTTTTTGGGGGCATCCGCGAAGACCTACACTCTTCACTCTTGTTTGCTTTTTCCCTTGACTTTTGTTAAACCATTGATTGATGTTTGGCCTTGACATTACTAAGGAGGGGAGTTGAACCCCTATCCCGTTAAGGACTGGAACCTAAACCCAGCGTGTATACCAATTCCACCACCTCAGCTTTTGGAGTCGAAGGACTCGAACCTCCGATCCCCGTACCAAAAACGGGCGCCTTACCAGCTTGGCTAGACTCCATTTCTCAAACACCAAAACTCGGTTTGGCAGGGGTTGAACCTACATTGGTAGCTTCATGAGAACTATGTTTTGCCAATTAAACTACAAACCGCCGTACTACAAAGTGTTTTTAACTACGTCTTCTAAAAAAGCCTCAGTAAAATTTTTTACTGGGGCTTTTTTATATAAGCTTTAATTTTTTGCTTCACCCCCTTAATGAGTTGTGGTAAATCAGCAAAAAAAAGAAGACCGAGAAAAAATAAAAATAAAAATTGCAAAAAACTTATTCTCATATTATTTAAGGCTTAGACAGATAAACAGAAAGAGAGGGACTTGAACCCCCAACCCTTGGCTTTGGAGACCAAAGTTCTACCAATTGAACTATCTTCCCTTGACTCTTCTTTTTTTATGAACAGACTTCAAACCTCAATATATTATTTACAAGAACTTAAATACCGCCTAGCTTACGCTATTTTCGGAACAATTTTTCTCTTTAGTACAACGTATACCTATAAACAAGGATTAATTTTTATTTTTTTGCCTAAAGGATTATCACACTTTGTTAGTACAGGATTAACTGAAATTTTTTTTACCTACCTACAGATTTGTACTATTTTTAGCTTTAGTTTTGGTCTCGGTATAACACTAACACAATTGTACCTTTTTTTACGTCCAGGGTTATACGCTTTCGAAGCTAATACAATTTTTAATCTTTTAATTACAGCATTTTTATTTTATACTTGCTTATATATATTTGTATTTCCCATAATTGTTAAAGTATTCTGGGAACTTTTTTCAACCTATTCCCAAAACTTTACGGCAATAGATTTAACTTTTGAACCAAGACTGCAAGATTATTTAAATCATTTACAACAATTAAACAAAGCGCTAACTCTTAGCTTTCCTTGCCTAATTACTCTGAATATTATACAAATTTATACTAATAGACAAACGTGGGTTAAATATCGCGGAATAGCTTATATAACCGCTTTTTCTATCGCAGCTTTTATAACCCCCCCAGACGTTTTAAGCCAAACTTTAATAGGGTTGCCTTTTATTGTTTTTTATGAGATACAATTAAAAGTTTGGTCTTTGCATGAAGAGTATAAAAAACAATTGCTAGTTGGGTAACCAATCAAATCCCATAAGAATTCCTACGGAGACAAAAAATAACGCTAATGCGAGGGGTAAGAAACATTTCCAACCCAGCTTCATCAGTTGATCATATCGATAACGGGGCAAAATAGCACGCATAACAATAAATAAAATAACAAAAAAACATATTTTTAAACCAAACCAAATACCATCAGGGAAAATGCCTATATTAAAGGGAGATAACCACCCACCAAAAAAACAAATAGAAGTTAACCCCCCCATAACTAACATATTAGCATATTCACCTAAAAAAAATAAAGCAAATCCCATAGCTGAATATTCTACATTATAACCCGAAACTAACTCTGCTTCTGCTTCTGGTAAATCAAAAGGATGACGATTAGTTTCAGCCAAACACCCTATAAAAAACATTATACTAACTGGTAATAAAGGAAAAACAAGCCAGATATCTAATTGAGCAATTACTATTTCCGTTAAATTTAAGGTACCTACACATAAACAAACATTAATAAGACTAATACCCATTGAAATTTCATACGAAACCATCTGCGCCGCGGAACGTAAAGCCCCTAAAAAAGCATACTTTGAATTACTTGACCAACCTGAGATCAATACCCCGTAAACACCAAGAGAAGAAACAGCTAAAAAATAAAGACCCCCCAACTGAGAATCTGCAATAACATTACCATAACTGAACGGTATAACAGCCCAACTAATCAAACTTAAAATAAAAGTACAAAGAGGAGCTAATACAAAAAGCACAATATTTGCATTCGTGGGTAAAACAGTTTCTTTAACAAAAAGTTTAAGTCCGTCAGCTAGGGGCTGAAGTAATCCCATATAACCAATAACGTTTGGACCACGTCTTCTTTGAATTCCCGCCATAATTTTACGCTCCGCTAAGGTAAAATAGGCTACAGAAATTAATAAAGGAATAACAAGATCAAGAATATTTAAAAAAATAGTTAGGAAAGTTAGCCACATAATAAATTAAATAAAACAATAATATAATTGTAAAGAATACCTAGGATTAATAAAATAACCCACTAATATAAAACTATAAAAAACCATACTTAGAAGACCAAAGCGCTTCATCTACGTCTACTCTAAAAGGGTACATAACAGGAGCACAAACATCTGCTGAAAGAATAAAACTTAAATTTGAGTAATCTGTCTGTATCCATTTTGGTGTTGGCTGAAGATGAAGTTCAAACTTAAACCTATTAGATAATCGCCAACGCTCCAATTTTACATGAAAAGAGCGGAAACGTTTATAACGTGCTACTAATCTAGCTCGAATAGCTTGACGGTGTGACGGACAAAATTCAACAAAATCCCCTTTTTGAAGAGTAAACCCACCATGCCCTATTTTTTTACCATTTACTAACACCTTACTGTGCAGAATAGCCTGTCGACTGTAATAAATTGAATGAAAAAAACCTAAACGATATAAACTAATATCCAGGCGTCCTTCTAAAGACCCAATTAATTTTTGAGATGGATTTTTTAAGGCAACTAACGGTTTACACAAATTTTTAAACGCTTTGTGACTTAAATCCCCATAAAAACGTCTTATACATAATAAAATAGACAAAGTATTCCGAAAACTAATACGGTTGTATTTAAAAGTTTGATTTGGTCGAACCCGAGGTTTAAGAAAATTATAATCATGACATAAAGGATGACGGTACCTATTTATATTGGCAAGAGGACGATGACGACGCTTTTGGCTTCCCAACACCCCTATAATACTATCCCACTTAGGACGAAGAAACGTTTTCTCTTTAGATAACAAATCCCCCCAAATATCAGTTCTAGACCATAAACAAGATTTATATCTGTGTTTAAACCGCATTATTTATTATTACTTTCTCCCTTAAATTTAAGAGCATTTCGTGATTCTTTTTTAACTCCTTTTAACTGAGCCTTTCCTAAAAGACTAGAAAACACACGTTTTTTTTTTGTTGATTTCATACGACTACCTTTAACACAAGTCATATAAATTAAGCTAAAAAACCAAGAAGATAACAAAGGTGACTCAATATTTAAATTAAAAGGATAAGTTACTTTGCTCATAGTAGGACTTCCAACACCAACCAATAACAGACATTTTCTATGAGCCTCCACTAAATTTTCTTTTTCTATATCACTTAAAAACACCAAATCAACATCTTTTGATTTAACTAAATAACTACGTTTCCATTTTATATAACTTATATCAGGCTGATGAGAAAGACAAATTTTTAAAAGCGGATAATCACTAACAAAAAGAATTTTCCCCTCCGACAATATTATTTTTTTTAAAACTTCTAAAGTTGCACGTATACCGTATAAACTTTTTTCAAGATTATAAAAATAATAAATATTACGTTTCCCTAAAAGATAGGGGTGCATTGTCTTTGAAATTCGAACATCCTCATTAAAGGGACGAGGAACTAAATATCCAGAAGATCCAATTAAAAAAGAAAGAAGACGAGAATGCTCTGTTCTAACCATTATGTTTTTTTACCTTCCTTACACACTATTATTTCATTTTCATATAAAACCCCAGCCCCTTTGTATGAGTCCGGGTAACGATACCTTCTTATACTACTTGCAAAATTTTGTAAAACCCCTAAATTTGCAGAAATTAATAAAAATGTTTTTTTACCTAAATTTACTGAAACATCTACAGGGATATCAACTATAACAGACTTACTGTAACCTAGAGAAAATATAAGTTTTTCTTTTTCTTTGCGTACTCTGTAGCCAATCCCTTTAAGCTTTAATTCTATAGTATACCCTAAGACAACCCCAAAAATAGCTTGAGTAAAAAGAGAACTTTCATAAGGTGTTAAATAGGGTAAAAAAAGAACCATGTTACCTTTTCTGTGAAGGTTACTAACGGAATCAAAAATTACAACTCCTTTAGCCCCTGATACACTCACTTTACCATTAATACTTGAACACCTAACACCTATAGGTAATCTAAATACTGGAATTGTCATGACGCATATGCTAAAATTTCTCCACCCTCCCCTTTACGTATACATTGTTCATGAGTCATAATACCTTTTGTTGTTGATAAAACCAACACACCGAAATCATTTGATAAACGAGCGACATCTAATAAAGAAAGATAAATACGATCACGTGGGCGAGAAATAATAACAAGCCGAGTACAAATGGGAGACCCATCATGATACCTAAGAAGGACTGTAATGACACCTTCATTTGTTTTTGTATACCCCTTAATTAAGTTTTCTTTCCATAAAATATCTAGGACTTTAGTACAAAAGCGTACTTCCTTAAAAGATACTCCAAAATGGTACACCATATACCCATTACGTAATTTATTGATTATCTTTGCAAGCATTGCTTTTGTTTGGAATCGGGCTTGAACCGACGACCTAAGGATTTTCAGTCCTTCACTCTACCAACTGAGCTATCCAAACTATATAAATTCAAATTTGCTTTTATTCGGAATCTTTTATCTCCCCAAGTCGGACTTGAACCAACGACTTTATGGTTAACAGCCACATGCTCTACCAACTGAGCTATTGAAGAAGGCCGGAGAGGGACTTGAACCCTCATTTATGGGTTTGCAACCCACCGCATTAGACCTTTACACTATCTAGCCAAGGCGGGCGAGGGGATTTGAACCCCCGTCTTTCAGAGCCACAACCTGACACTCTAACCAACTGAGTTACGCTCGCCATTTTGCGACTTATCGGATTTGAACCGATACTCTTTAAATAGAAACAGATTTTAAGTCTGACGTGTCTACCAATTTCACCAAAATCGCAATAAAAAATTTAACTTTTCTTGACAGACTAAATTTATTTAACGGGAAAGGGATTCGAACCCTTGACATTTGGGATATGATTCCAACATTCTAACCACTGAACTACACCGCCTTAATAAAAAAAAATAACCTACAATATCTCTCTAGAATAATATTTTTATAATTGCAACTGGAGAATTTTCTTACAGAGCAAATAGAATCAAGAAAGCCATCATCAAAGCAAATAAGGCAATCGCTTCAGTTAAAGCGAAACCTAAAATAGCAATTCTAAATAACTCATCTTTCAGAGAAGGATTACGCGCGGTACCCAAAACAAGAGCACCGAATACGGTTCCAATACCCACACCTGCTCCAGCTAAACCAATAGTAGCTAAACCAGCACCCAAAAGTTTAGCAGCTTGAACTAACATTTTTAAAAGGGTAAAAAATCAAATAACGAGACACTTTAACGATAAAAAAATTTTTATAAATATTACCGTAGAATGGGAGCAGAGAGGATCGAACTCCCGACTTCGTGCTTGTAAGGCACACACTCTACCACTGAGTTATGCTCCCTTAAAATTTTAAGGAGATAAAGAGACTCGAACTCTTGACCTCATGCTTGCAAAGCACACACTCTACCAACTGAGTTATATCCCCACTAACCTATTAAGGGCATATTGTTAGGTTGCTCGAAGGGGTACGTGTTCAACTTTAATTATAAAAATAATTGATAAAACACGTACCCCTTCGAGCAAATTTAATCCAAACATATTTGGGCGTATTGGGAGTTGAACCCAAGACCCTCGGATTAAAAGTCCACCACTCTAACCAACTGAGCTATACGCCCGAAAAGTTGTTAAACTTTAGTCTGAAAACAAAATCACTATAATTAATCTTTAGGGATTAGTACGGGTCAGCTGAAAACCTCACGGCTCTTACACCTCCCGCCTATCTAAGTGGTAGTCTTCCACCCCCTTGCGAAAACTTTACTAGAGGCGAGTTTCTCGCCTAATGGTCGATTATCTCTTCTCGATGTAGCTACCCGGCGATGCCCCTTAGGGAACAACCGGAACACAAGGGATCGAGTTTTCCCGGTCCTCTCGTACTAAGGTCTAGTCCTCGGAATTTTCAAACACCCACAGAAGATAGGGACCAAACTGTCTCACGACGTTCTAAACCCAACTCACGTACCACTTTCGTCGGCGAACAGCCGAACCCTTGGAACCTTTTCCAGCTCCAGGATGTGATGAGTCGACATCGAGGTGCCAAACGAACCCGTCGATAGGGGCTCTAGAGGATCATTAGCCTGTTATCCCCGGCGTACCTTTTATCCATTGCGCGATGGCCTTTCCACGAAGAACCACCGGATCACTATGACCGACTTACGTCTCTGATCGAAATGTCTTTCTTTCAGTCAAGCAGGCTTATACCATTATACTCGATTCCCCTTAAAAGGAGATGAACCTACCTTTGTATGCCTCCGTTACTCTTTAGGAGGCGACCGCCCCAGTCAAACTACCCAGCAAACACTGTCCCTTAGTTAGTAAGACAACAGATCTCTGGGTGGTATTTCACTATCGCTTCATCAATCCCTAACGAGAAAGAATCATAAGCTCCCACCTATTCTACACTAGAGTCTTTGACCTACAATATTTGCTTATAGTAAAGGTGCACGGGGTCTTTCCGTCCAGCTGTGGGATGGCCGCATCTTCACGACCTATGTAATTTCACTGAGTCCCTGTTGGAGACAGCGGGGAAGTCGTTACACCATTCATGCGGGTCGGAACTTACCCGACAAGGAATTTCGCTACCTTAGGACCGTCATAGTTACAGCCGCCGTTTACCGGGGTTTGACCTCAATGCGTAAACATCAAAGCTTCACCTACCGGCACCGGGCAGGTGTCAGTCCCTATACATCCTCTTACGAGTTAGCAGAGACCTGTGTTTTTAATAAACAGTCGCCACCCCCGATTTTGTGACAAAGACAAAAGCTTGCGCTACATATCTTTACTCCTTATTCCGAAGTTACAGAGTCATTTTGCCGAGTTCCTTCAACAGGGTTATCTCAAGGCCTTAGTGTTCTCCACCCGTCCACCTGAGGCGGTTTAAGGTACGGTATAAATAAAGTGCCTTTTTCTTGGAAAAAATAACTCACCCTTGACAAATTCAAGAATAAGGTGAAGTTTTCGTCAGCAACTTTTAACAGTTTAATCTTACCCATTACTGTAAGCCTTAGCTTAACAGCTTAGGGACCGTTTTAAATCGAGGTATTACCCTCTCACGACCCAGTTTTACTTAAGATCGTAAACCTTGGACTTACGGCCACAATGCTTTAATTTCATTGTTTTATGCTACTCATGCAAGTATTCTCACTTCCGATATCTTAATCTTAACTTACGTCAAAACTTCTACGACCTACGGAATGTTCTGCTACCACAAAGAATGTAAAAATGATTAAATTTTTACATTCTTTGTCTGAGGCTTCGGTAATAGTTTTAAGCCCTCAAAATTGGCGGGACTTCTACTCTAGGTCAGTGAGCTGTTACGCTATCTTAAAAGGATGGCTGCTTCCAAGCCTACCTCCTGACGGTCTCAGAGCGGAAATCACCTTTACCACTGAAACTATTTTATGGACCTTAGCCTACAGTCTGGGCTGTTTCCCTCTTGAGTATGAATCTTAGCATACATACTCTGTCTGCCCTAAATGAAAAATTTGTATTCGGAGTTTGCTAAAGTTTAGTAAGAGAAGATCTCCCCCTTGCTTACACAGTGCTCTACCCCAAATTTACTATTTAGGACGCTCTACTTCAATAGATTTCGCAGAAATCCAGCTATCACCGACTTTGATTGGCCTTTCACCCCTAAACTCAAGTCATCCCAGTATTTTGCCACATACACGGGTTCGGCCCTCCAAAGAATGTTGCCACTACAATATCAGCCTGCTCAAGTTTAGATCAGCCGGTTTCGGGTACTTAACAAAGGACTTTAAGGCGCCACATAGGACTCGATTTCTCTTCGCCTGCACTTTTTATTAGCTTAAGCTTGCCCCTTATTAAGATTCACTTGCCCATTATACAAAAGGTATGCCGTTGCTTTTTACAGCTTCGACTAAAATATGGAGTTTCAGGATCTTTGCACTGTCGCAACTTCTTTTTCACCTTTCCCTCACGGTACTTGTTCACTATCGGTAAAAAAAATAACTATAGGCTTTGAGGGTGGTCCCCCAATACTCAGACAAGGTAAACTTGCCTCGTCTTACTTTCACGAATATAAAAAAATTACAGGACTAACACCTTCTAAGGTAGAAATCATATTAAAAAATATAATTTCTTTTCATTCTTTATAATAATATCGTTTTGCCTTTTTATCGCTTTCGCTCACCACTACTAACGATATCTCGGTTGATTTGATCTGCAGGGTACTGAGATGTTTCACTTCCCCTTGATGCTGCCTAAGCAGCAGGCTTTTTAGCCCCGGTTTCCCATTTTAGGTTGGTTAACGTCACAGGCTTTCCTCGTGTCAACACTTTCGCGATTGTCCGCGCCTATATTTTTTTTCCAAGGCATTCACTCCACACTAAACTAGTATATTA